ATTAATTGAAGATAGGCCACGAAAACTCGAAGAACTCCAGATGAATGTGCAAAAAGAACTTAATTGTATGAACCGAAAACTCAACATTGCTATTACAAGAATTGCAAATCCTTACGGGCACCCTAATATTCTTGCCGAATTTATAGCCGGACAATTAAAGAATCGAGTTTCATTTCGAAAAGCAATGAAAAAGGCTATTGAATTAACTGAGCAAGCGGATACAAAAGGAATTCAAATACAAATTGCAGGGCGTATCGACGGAAAAGAAATCGCGCGTGTCGAATGGATCCGAGAAGGTAGGGTTCCTCTACAAACCATTGGAGCGAAAATTGAGTATTGCTCCTATAGAGTTCGAACTATCTATGGGGTATTAGGAATAAAAATTTGGATATTTATGGATGAAGAATAATAAGAATAAGACTCTACTTGTCTTTACGTTCTATTCTGTGATAGAACAAAAAATGACAAATTCTTTCATTTTTTGATTGAACATAAAAAAATGAGCAGTTCTAAATTCTATAAGGTTAAATAAAAATTTGATTGATCATTTGATATAATTGCTATGCTTAGTGTGCGACTCGTTGGGTTTTTTAGGCTTAGCATTCAAAAAAAAATGGGCGGACCCCAGTATAAGCTAATAACTATAGCACTAATAACCAACTCATCGCTTCGGATTATCTGGATCCAAAGAATCAGTCAAGATATGATATATTGGTCATATCATTATAGCAACTGAAATCTTTTTTTTGCATTAAGTAAAAGAAAAAAACCAATCTGATTATGAATATATCTAAATTGTGAAGCAAAATAAAAAAGTATGTGGATAAATAGAAGGATGAGAGAAAGAGAGAAAAAGAAATAGCAATGAAATGATATATTATTCCAATATGTAAGGTCTATGAAGCATCTCATAAAGAGCAATGTAATAGAGCATCAATAGAGATTCATCAATAATTAGATGAATATCTGTTCATCGAAGAAAAAATCAAGAGCCTTAAGTCAATAAAGACTGAGAAGGTTGACTCAAGAACAATTTTTTTTTTTATTTTTATTAAATATTAAAATAAAATTAGTAAAAAATTATTAAATTTAATATTAAATAAATATTAAATTAAGGCTCCATTGGAGAATTCAGACCTAAGCATTAATCGAGAAGCGATGGGGACGACGGAACCCGTGAATGCAGAGGATTCTATTGAAAACGAATCCTAATGATTTATCGGGTAGGATGGCGGAACAAACCCGAGGCCACTTCATTTCTTTTTAGTCTGATTCTGAGAGGTCATGAGTTAACCCGACAACTGAAATAGATATTGAAAGAGTAAATATTCGCCCGCGAAAATTTTATTTTTATTTTATTTGATTGTTAAATTTTTGTCGATCCGATATGAATATGATAAAAAAAGACAAAACAAAATAAAGATTCGTTATAACATTATAACAAAACCAAGATAAGACATTATCTATAAATAGAATCCATGTTTAATTACTTATATATATATCCAATATATATCCAAACAAGATATACAAATTTCTAATAGATCAGATAAAATCTCAAAGCAAAGAATCCCAGGATTCAATCTATTATTCATTAACTACCTGTATATCTTAAGAATAAAATAAAATATTTTTTTAGTCATTTTTTTCGCGAGGAGCTGGATGAGAAGAAACTCTCATGTCCAGTTCTGTAGTAGAGATGGAATTGATAAACAACCATCAACTATAACCCAAAAAGAACCAGATTTCGTAAACAACATAGAGGAAGAATGAAAGGAATATCTTATCGAGGTAATCGCATTTGTTTCGGCAGATATGCTCTTCAAGCACTTGAACCCGCTTGGATTACATCTAGACAAATAGAAGCGGGACGCCGCGCAATGACACGAAATGTACGCCGTGGTGGAAAAATATGGGTACGTATATTTCCAGACAAACCAGTTACGGTAAGACCTACAGAAACACGTATGGGTTCGGGGAAAGGATCTCCCGAGTATTGGGTAGCTGTCGTTAAACCGGGCAGAATACTTTATGAAATGAGCGGAGTAGCCGAAAATATAGCCAGAAAGGCTATTTCAATAGCGGCGTCCAAAATGCCTATAAAAACTCAATTCATTATTTCAGGATAGGAATATAGAACCAAAGGAAAGAAGTCTTGGGAATAAAAAAAACAATTGCGGGTTTCCTTTTTTTTTTGACAAACAATATTTCTTTTTTTCTTCGTCCTTTGTTACATTGAAAGAAGAGATTAAAAAAATGATTCAACCTCAGACCCATTTGAATGTAGCAGATAACAGCGGGGCCCGAGAATTGATGTGTATTCGAGTCATAGGAGCTAGTAATCGCCAATATGCTCATATTGGTGACGTTATTGTTGCTGTGATCAAGGAAGCAGTACCAAATACACCTCTAGAAAGATCAGAAGTGATCAGAGCTGTAATTGTACGTACTTGTAAAGAACTCAAACGCGACAACGGTATGATAATACGATATGATGACAATGCTGCAGTTGTCATTGATCAAGAAGGAAATCCAAAAGGAACTCGAATTTTTGGTGCGATCGCCCGGGAATTGAGACAGTTAAATTTCACTAAAATAGTTTCATTAGCTCCTGAGGTATTATAAGACGAGACCTCAATATAGTTATAGTATTTAAATTAGAGTATTTAAATGACATAGATTAATTAGTAGATTGTGTCTCACGTATATACCTTTACTAAGTAAAAAAAAAGAACACGTTGGTTATATCAAAATTCGGAGCAACAATAATTTTAGTTTACCATGGGTAAGGACACTATTGCTGACATAATAACCTCTATACGAAATGCTGACATGAATAGAAAAGGAACGATTCGAATAGGATCTACTAACATCACTGAAAACATTGTTAAAATACTTTTACGAGAAGGTTTTATCGATAACGTAAGGAAACATCGGGAAAGCAACAAATATTTTTTGGTTTTAACCCTACGACATAGAAGGAATAGGAAAGGACCATATAGAACTATTTTAAATTTACGACGGATCAGTCGACCCGGTCTACGAATCTATTCTAACTATCAACAAATTCCTAGAATTTTAGGCGGGATGGGGATTGTAATTCTTTCTACTTCGCGGGGTATAATGACAGACCGGGAGGCTCGACTAGAAGGAATCGGCGGAGAAATTTTGTGTTATATATGGTAATCTGTCTGATATCCGAATTGTATCCGAAACTTTCCATTTGTGAAAAAAAAAAGAAAAAAGCACGGGTTGTCTAATAGAACTCCTCCTGCCCTACAGTAGTTGATACGTCAAGGAAATTTTACCTGGAATAAAAGAACAAAAATAGATTCATGGAGGTTAAATTAGTGAATCCCTTCCATTCCGGATTCCTTTAGATAATGAAGATCTAATTCTAGGTTATGCTTCAGGAAGGATCCGATCGACTTTTATACGTATGCCACCGTGGGATAGAGTCAACAAAAGTGAAGTAAGTGCTTATGATTCAACCAGGGGGCGTATAATTTATAGACTCCGCAACAAGGATTCGAACGATTAGGTAGTTTTTTCAACTTCAAGATTACTTTCAGGGGGATCCAATTCAAGGTTCAAAAATTTCAAGAAACTTATTTTCTTCCAATAAGTGGATTCGGAAAAATTTAAGGAATAACAACTATGAAAATAAGGGCTTCCGTTCGTAAAATTTGTGAAAAATGTCGACTAATCCGTAGGAGGGGACGAATTATCGTAATTTGTTCCAACCCAAGACATAAACAAAGACAAGGATAATCTTTCTATTCTAAAAAGAACTCCCTAAAGAAAATAAACTAATCTTAAAGAAAGCGATGAACAAATAAAAATAGAAGATCTGTTTTGACATGAAATGGATATATCCATATATCTCTGACTTATCTTTATGAAATGATAAAATATGGCAAAACCTATACCAAAAGTTGGTTCACGTAGGAATGGGCGCAGTAGTGCACGGAAAAGTGCACGTAGAATACCAAAAGGAGTTATTCATGTTCAAGCAAGTTTCAACAATACCATTGTTACTGTTACAGATGTACGGGGTCGGGTAATTTCTTGGTCCTCCGCCGGTACTTGTGGATTCAAGGGTACAAGAAGAGGGACTCCTTTTGCTGCTCAAACCGCAGCGGGAAATGCTATTCGAGCAGTAGTAGACCAAGGTATGCAACGAGCAGAAGTTATGATAAAGGGTCCTGGTCTCGGAAGAGATGCAGCATTACGAGCTATTCGTAGAAGTGGTATACTATTAAGTTTCGTACGAGATGTAACCCCTATGCCACATAATGGCTGTAGACCCCCTAAAAAAAGACGTGTGTAGAAATAAACACTAAAGAGATTTCAAGAGAAATAAATGATTCAATGATCTGATCAAATAAAATAATATTGCTATGGTTCGAGAGAAAGTAAAAGTCTCTACTCGGACACTACAGTGGAAGTGTGTTGAATCAAGAACAGATAGTAAGCGTCTTTATTATGGACGCTTTATTCTGTCTCCACTTATGAAAGGCCAAGCCGACACAATAGGCATTGCGATGCGAAGAGCTTTGCTTGGAGAAATAGAAGGAACATGCATTACACGTGCAAAATCTGAGAAAATACCACACGAATATTCTACCATAGTAGGTATTCAAGAATCAGTACATGAAATTTTAATGAATTTGAAAGAAATTGTATTGAGAAGTAATTTGTATGGAACTCGTAATGCCTTTATTTGTGCCAAGGGTCCCGGATATGTAACTGCTCAAGACATCATCTTACCACCTTCTGTGGAAATCGTTGATAATACACAGCATATAGCTAGCCTAATCGAACCAATTGATTTGTGTATTGGATTACAAATCGAGAGAAATAGAGGATACGGTATAAAAATGCCAAAGAACTTTCACGACGGAAGTTATCCCATAGATGCTGTATTCATGCCTGTTCGAAATGCGAATCATAGTATTCATTGTTATGGGAATAATAATGAAAAACAGGAGATACTTTTTCTA